TTCCATTCATTACCTTTCAGGATCAGTCGTGGTCTTATAGACTCTACCAAAAGTCTGGACGAATTCGTTGCTTCATCCAAATGTGTAAAAGATCATAGCCGCACTTAAAAGCCGAGTACTCTACCGTTGAGTTAGCAACCCAGATCCAGAAATATATTATATATATGTATGTGAATATAATATGTGATGTGAATATAATATGTGAAGAGTAGATATGATCGAAATCAAAATACAAATATATTTTAATTTTAAAATAGATTGACTGCACAATCCCCCCCAACCCCAAATATTGAAATTTTATTAACAACAAATTTGAAAAGAAAAGATCGACGATTCGATTAATTAAAGTCTTATTAAATTAATTAAAAAACCGGAGCGGATCCGATTAAAATACAACAGATTTCCAGATAAAAAGCGATGTAAAAATTGATATCAATTCAAAAAATTTTTCATTCATTAATAATTGAAGTAAAGAACCAATATAACCAGCCAGTATAAATATGGATGGGAATAAACAGATCCATTTATTTACGATCGAATTATATTTGTTCAATACACCATTGTCAATATGAATTGCATGTTGAAAAAAACAAATCAAATTAATTGAATAAATCAAATCAAATAAAGACTTGTGTTGGATTGGCACGACATAAAATAAGAAATGTGTAGAAAAAATAAGGAAGAAGTGGAGAAAATTTCGGGTTTATTCAATCAATAGAAGTACAATAAGCAAGATTAACTCGTTTTGGTTAGTAAATTCCCAAAACAAGAAAAGTGGGTGTGAACAGAGAAATAAAAGGGCAAATGTTGAGTAAAAAATTATACAAAGCTATATACTATATACTAGATACTGGGCACTGCCATTTTGTATTTCAAAAATCTTTTGATTAATTCAAATCAAAGTTCTTTAGACAATTAATTCTGCTTTCTTAAAAATATCATGAACAGTTCTTGTGGGTTGAGCTCCTTTTTCAAGAAAATATAGAATAGCCGGAACATTTGAATAAGTTTGATTCTTTATCGGATCATAAAAACCCACTCTCCGAAGATCTCTTCCTTCTCTTCGGGATCGAACATCAATTGCAACGATTCGATAGATGGCTCATTGGGATAGATAAGCAAAGCCCCCCTCAGAAACGTATAGGAGGTTTTCTCCTCGTACGGCTCAAGCAAAAAAGAATGATTCTAAAACGATTGATTCAATTTATTAAATTGAAATTTTATTTTTTATAATTAATTATAAATTATAAAATAAAATAAAAATAGACAATAAAAAGAAAAAAATAATAATAAATAAAATATCAATAGTCATATCATAATATAGTGTCATAATGGTATAATGGCAAACTGATCCATAAAAGAAATCATGAATTAGACTATGATTGGAATTGTTTTATTTTTCCATAAAAAAACGAAACTTCATTCATTTGTACTCATAACTCAAGTTGGGTAGCTCTGAAAGAATTCGAATAGAAATCCTTAGAATTTTTTGAGTCGTCTGTAACCTTTTTTGTTTGTCTCATCTCAAATCTATTTGAATTTTTATTTTATTCCTTATTCTAATTCCTTATTTTGATCCAATTGTTGAGACGATTTAAAATAGTGTTTCCTTGTTCCGGAATCCTTAATCTTTGCTGAAGCTGAATCGTTGGGTTTAGACATTACTTCGGTGATTTTACTCCTTTCAAAACGGCAGCAACATACCCTTTCTTTCTATGGAAAAATTATACGAATGCTTGATTCCCTTGTAATACACTTTTGATCAAAATAGTTTTACCAATTCCAACAAGTTTGACTTTTTGATTTCAAATTGTTAGAATTTGAATCTTTCGATTTCTAAATTGAAGATATATTTACAAAGTTGGTCCAGCTTATTGATTGGCATTAACCCTAGATTCTTTTCCTCGATATGACAAATGAATCATTGCTTTCTACTCGAGCTTCATCGTGTACTATTTACCTATTACTTACAACCCAACAAAATGGGTTCCTGGTGGAACAGAACAAACCATGTCGAACCAAGAGCATCCTCATTTATATAGAGAATGGTGGATGTAAGAATCCACATAAGTGATCACGTCCTTCAAGTCGCACGTTGCTTTCTACCACATCGTTTCAAACGAAGTTTTACCATAACATTCCTCTAATTTCGAACCGGGATGGAATTGATTCAATATGGAATCATGAATAGTCATTGGCTCAATTGGTACATTTTTGTACATACTTTTTTATCCATTTTCCTTTTATTCATGGATAAAAAAGTCTTTATCCTAAGAAATCTCAGCAAGAAAAGAATCCAAATTAACCCCCACATTCTAGCCTATGAAGGAAACAAACCCATTTATATATATTTATATTTTTTTTTTACAAAAAAAATGAGGAAATCGCTGTTGGTTAAGGCCTATTTACATCTTCAACAGATTGTTTGGAACGATCAGTCATGAAAAAAAAAGGATCCCGTTCTTCTCAAATCAAAAATTTCCATTCCAATCAGGAACTGAGTCATTTATTAACCAAAAAAACTATAACTATTCCAATGAACCAGAAGAGTCAGAAGTCTATTTTCTCGAAAAAATGGATTTCTCACACTTCCATTTCTTCGAGTACCAAGGATTCATAAGAATAAGAAATCGAGAAAAATGGTTTAGTTTAATTAAAGAATCTTATCTTGTACTTCAACACTATGGCTGTAAATATGTTTTTCAACAATTACTGAAATTAATTTCTTCTTCAATCAAGCAGTACTCGCAATCATAAACAAGTAGCTAATAATTTTTAGTAGATATCTCATTCGTTAAAGTAATGATAGATACGCGAATTTGACTATGTCCGATTGAATCATCAATGGTTTAATTGAAAACCAGATATATTGAGAAACCGATGCGGTTTTTTTATTTTAATTTAATGGGTATGGAATGGAAAATATCTCATATATATACGGTAAGATTAAGGTCGTTTTTTTTTTTAATCTTTTTTTAATTAAAGAATGACAGATTTTTTCACTTAACCAAAAGGATTTAGTTGACTACGGAAATAGAACACAAACAATACATAATACATATGGGCATAGAACTCGGTCATTTTTCGCAAATTTTGCTTTACTTTACGTTTTTTCATCAATCCAATTTTATTTTCATTTTATTAGGTAAATTGAATAGAATGAATTTTCTCCCCCGAGTCGCTACATTAATTTTTTATTCATTTGAACCGGATACAGAAGTAAATGGGTCAAAATAGGATATTCCTATTTGAATATTACTCCATCTCAGTTTTAGGGGCTTTAATTTAAAACTAGTGATAGAATTATCCCCAAAAACCTCTATTCTTTTGTTTAGTCTCTACATAGACTACGGAATACCAGAATACCCTATTCACTTACTTTAGGCTTTAATAAATGGAGAGATTTTTCACATTTTGATTCTGAAGAATTGATCTGGGACGGAAGGATTCGAACCTCCGAGTAACGGGACCAAAACCCACTGCCTTACCGCTTGGCCACGCCCCATTTAGATTTCTATTTGACACTAATAAACATTATTACCTTTTTGGGACATTCGTCAATTACAGACTTTATTCCAGACAATATGACAATAAAAATAAAAATAAATAAAATAAATAAATATAGGATATCTTGTTATTCTTGCTGGTATTCGATACACATACACATAGATATAGAATACAAAATTCATTGATGATTACATATAATTCAATTAAGATATTGTATGAAAGTGTAATTCCTTGTATTCTCATTTGAAAATGTGAGGATTTTGGATTTGGATTTTTGGGGGGGAGTTCAACAAATCAAAGAAAAGGAAGGATTTTTTACCTACCCTCTTTCTTAATTTTCCCTTATATCAATAATTCAATAAAAACTAAATTATCTACAAAAACAAATGTTTGTTTGTTATGCTTAATATCCTTTTTAGTTTAATCTGTATCTGTCTTAATTCTGCCCTTTCTTCAAGCAGTTTTTTCTTCGGGAAACTGCCCGAGGCTTATGCTCTTTTCAATCCAATCATAGACATTATGCCCGTCATACCTGTACTTTTCTTTCTCTTAGCCTTTGTTTGGCAAGCTGCTGTAAGTTTTCGATGAAGTTCTTAATACTATACTGAAAATATTCATGATTTATTCGATAAAAAAATTCTAACAATTATTGATAAGATCATACGAGTCTTACATTACAAATCCTTTATTAAAAAATGGAAATTCTTGTATATTGGATAAGGACAGCGATGGATTTTGATCAGTCCACTTTTCCCTTTCGTCCGCCCTTCCGGTGAGCAAGGACTTTGTTAGATTAGGTTTTTCCACAATACTTAAACAATAACAATTTTGGTAACGAAAAAATCAGAATCTTAATTACAAATAAATTCATGAATTTTCAAATTCATTTTTTTTTAGATTTAGAAAAAAACACTTAATTAAAAGCATTTTTTCTTTATTTTTTGATATTTTGGTGTCATGTCAAATCAAAAAGTACATGTGTTGCAGTGGATAATCTATTCCCTTTTACCCCCAAAATGATCTTATCTTGGAGATTGTGTAATGCTTACTCTCAAACTCTTCGTTTATACAGTAGTAATATTCTTTGTTTCTCTCTTCATTTTCGGATTCTTATCCAATGATCCAGGACGTAATCCTGGGCGTGAGGAATAAAAAACTAAGAAGTTTTTATCATTTTTCCTTGCTTTTTCTGAATATTTTTTTATGTATTCCATATATTCAACTATGATAAAATAAAACAAAGGATCGAGATTTTTCGAATTCAAAAGTATCAAGTGACCGGAGAAAGCGGAGAGAGAGGGATTCGAACCCTCGGTACGAATAACTCGTACAACGGATTAGCAATCCGCCGCTTTAGTCCACTCAGCCATCTCTCCTAATTTGGAATTGGGATTTTTTATATTTATGTGACACTTAAAGTAACGATTGATTGATGAAAATCCGCCTTACCCTTTTAATTTAAATTAAAAATTTAAAAATAATATTACTTTTTAAACTTATTAAATTATTAAATATTATATATGTAACTAAATGTAACTAAAAATAAAAATATTAATATGTGACTATAAATATTAAATATTATATGATATGGCAATTATTAACTTGTAAAAAAAAAAAAAAAAACAAAATATGCTAGCCATCGTTCAAAAAAAAAAAAAAAAAAAAAAAAAAAAAAAAAAAATTGTTTAATGGTTCAGGTGTTTGTTTGGGTGGTGATATATATTAGTGATTGGTTTTTTTTTTTTTTTTTCTGCACGTCGATCGATGGGCCGATCCCATTTCGGACTGTCGAAACTTGACGGCCTAACTATCTTAATGCCTTTTAGAGCATTCTATTAATATTATATATAATATATATATTCATATAAAACATTAATATATAAAATAAATAGTAATGTATATATTATTTATAAAAAATATATATAATATATAAAAAAAATAATATTAATATATGTAATATATATAATAAACTAATATATGTATGTATAAGGTAAGGATATAAGATAAGACTAAGTTATAAGATAAGGGTAAATAAGATACCTATAAATTTGACTTAACCAACAATTCCATTTTGATAATGATAATAATTCAAAACGGATATCTCAAATAGAAAAATAAAGCCCCCCTCAGAAACGTATAGGAGGTTTTCTCCTCGTACGGCTCAAGCAAAAAAGAATGATTCTAAAACGATTGATTCAATTTATTAAATTGAAATTTTATTTTTTATTTTAATATATTTTTTATATATTTTAATTTATAAATTGATATTTTATATATATATTTTATTTTATTTATATTTTATATTTTATTTATATTTTATATTTTTTTTATTATATCTATTTTTATTATATCTATATTTAATATTTAATATTTAAAATAAATATTATAATTTTATAAAATATATAAATATGAAAATTATAATAATAATAAATTATAAATAATAAATTATAATATAATAATTATAATATAATATAAATAGAATATATATAGAATAAAATAGAATATATATAGAATATATATAAATAGAATATATAAATAGAATATATAATATATAAATATAATATATATAAAATTATGGCACTCCAAAAAGAAATTAGAAAATAAAGGTGGAGTTCCGTATTCTTGTAGAATTCTTTTTTATGTCCAACTTCAACAGCTCCTTCAAGTCAGAACTATCAGTAACGACTTACTATGAAACGAAAAATATGACTCATTGTTTTATAGTTAAATAAGTTTTATTCATCTATTTGGAATTTTATCAAGTCCCTTCCCTGTCACAAGACAGAATATGTGTCAAGATTCCAATTTTCATCATTCTGATGCTATTTTTATTATGTCTCATTACTTTGTTCGACAAATAGCTCATTAATATACAATAATAAATTTATAGCGGGTATAGTTTAGTGGTAAAAGTGTGATTCGTCCTATTAGCAACTTAAATAGTTAAAGGGTCTTTCAGTTAATATTTCAATAATAAACTTTATTTCTTAAAAAGGTTAATCCCTTACCTCTTAATATTACATTTGAGGAAAAATATGAATTCTCGTGATTTGTATCCAAAGGCCAGTCATTTTTTAATTGACTAAAAAACATTGGATCATATGGAATCGCGAAGCATAATTTTTATGGGGGGGGTTGATTCAACTCTTCCAATTGAATGTGTATGAGTAAAGGGATCCATGGATGAAGATAAAAAGTTTTTTTCTAATCGTAACTAAATCTTCAATTTTTATATTAAAAAGGGGATTGAAGCCAAATAGCTGGAAAATGGTGGTTTTGGTTTACTAGAGCCATCGACATATTGTTTCAGCTCGGTAGAAACCAAATTCTTTTTTTTCCTCAGGATTCCGCGAGTCGAAATAAAGAACGAAGTAACTAGACAGATTTGGTAGAATTTTCCTCTCTTCTAGAAGGATCATCTATAAAGCGAGTAAGAAAAGCTGACATGGATGTTATGGATCTAATTTTTCAGATTTATGATGACTCCCTTTTCATACAGCACAATTTTTTTATGTTTTTTCTTCTTTTCTTGTATGCCTTAGATCTGGGAACACATCAATCTTCCATAAAGGAGCCGAATGAAACAAAAATTTCATGTTCGGTTCTGAATTAGAGACGTTAAAAATGATCAACCAACGTCGACTATAACCCCTAGCCTTCCAAGCTAACGATGCGGGTTCGATTCCCGCTACCCGCTCTATATCACCTTTATACATCCATCATTGGTTCAGATATGCATTCTTATTTGTTTGCCAAAATCTTCCACATGCAATCCATCCAATTCTTGTTTTTTTTTTATCCGGATAAGAGAAAAAAAAAAGAAAACAGGAATGAAAAGCAGCGTCCATTGTCTAATGGATAGGACAGAGGTCTTCTAAACCTTTGGTATAGGTTCAAGTCCTATTGGACGCAATTTATTTCCGTCTATTTTTTTTAGATTGTTATGCCAAAAACTTATTTATTTGGTTGAATAAAAATTCGAATCAGAGACAT